TAAATAAATGATCTTATCCTAGATCCATTGTGGTCTTGAAATTATAGAATAATGGAAACAGCAACCTTAGTTGCCATCTCTCTATCTGGTTTACTTGTAAGTTTTACTGGGTACGCCTTATATACTGCTTTTGGGCAACCCTCTCAACAACTAAGAGATCCATTCGAAGAACATGGGGACTAGTTGAAGTAATGAGCCTCCCAATATTGGGAGGCTCATTACTTCAATTGATAGAATGAAAAAATCATTTCATCTTTTTAGTTGGAACTTTAGGTGGTTCTCTAAAAAAGATAGCGAAAAAAATGATTCCTAAAGTCGAGACTAAGAGGAATGTATAAACCAATGCTTCCATAGATTTGATCGTGGTTTACAATTATAGCTTTCATACCTGTTTATTTTGGATCGGTCTCCCGGATAAAGAAAAAGAAAAAACAATAGTAAAAGAGAGTAAAAGAGAAAGACAGCGATTCAAATCAAGATTTATCCGGTTCCTCCTATGTCAAATTCAAATCACAACAAAGAAAAGAAAGTCGAAAAGGAACAGAACAATGTTGTATCAAACTACCTGTCTTTTTGTAGTTGGATCTCCAAGTTTTTGGAATGCTCCAAATTCCACTTGAGCATCCAAATCTGGGTCAATACCAGCAAAAACATCTCTGAACAAGGTTCTAGCACCATGCCAAATGTGTCCGAAAAAGAAAAGAAGAGCAAACGAAGCATGTCCAAAAGTAAACCAACCCCTTGGACTGCTACGAAAAACACCATCCGATTTCAAGGTAGCACGATCTAATTCAAAAATTTCACCCAATTGAGCACGTCTAGCATATTTTTTCACAGTAGCAGGATCACTATAACTGACGCCATCGAGTTCGCCGCCATAGAACTCAACAGTTACACCTACTTGTTCGACACTATACTTTGATTCCGCCCTTCTAAAAGGAACATCGGCTCTAACAATCCCGTCTCCGTCTACCAAAACAACCGGAAATGTTTCAAAAAAGGTAGGCATACGACGTACAAAAAGTTCACGCCCCTCTTTATCTCGAAAGATAGGGTGTCCTAACCACCCAACAGCTATTCCATCCCCGTTGTCCATTGAGCCCGCTCTAAACAACCCCCCTTTTGCCGGATTATTGCCAATGTAATCATAAAAAGCTAATTTTTCAGGAATTTTAGACCAAGCTTCGGATAAACTTTGATTTTCGGCTAGTCCAGCACCAACTCTTCGATATATTTCTTGCTGGAAGTATCCCTGATCCCATTGATAACGAGTGGGACCAAATAATTCAATCGGGGTTGTTGCTGAACCATACCACATAGTTCCAGCAACAACAAAAGCTGCAAAAAAGACAGCAGCGATACTACTCGAAAGTACGGTTTCAATATTTCCCATACGTAATCCTTTGTACAGACGTTGGGGTGGACGGACACTAAGATGGAAAAGACCTGCTAATATGCCTAATGTCCCTGCTGCAATATGATGAGAGGCTATTCCCCCGGGAACAAAAGGATCAAAACCTTCCACACCCCACGCGGGATTTACGGATTGTACCCTTCCGGTTAGTCCATAAGGATCGGACACCCATATTCCAGGACCGTACAATCCTGTTACATGAAATGCGCCAAAACCAAAGCAAGCCACCCCTGAAAGAAATAAATGAATTCCAAAGATTTTGGGCAAATCCAAAGATGGTTTTCCTGTACGTTCATCACAAAAGATTTCTAGATCCCAATAAACCCAATGCCATATAGCCGCCAAGAAGCACAAGCCAGAAAACACAATATGTGCCCCAGCCACACCTTCGTAACTCCAAATACCCGGATTTGTTATAGTCCCTCCTGTGATACTCCAACCGCCCCATGAATTGGTTATTCCTAAACGAGTCATGAAGGGTATAACGAACATACCCTGTCTCCACATTGGGTCAAGAACAGGGTCAGAAGGATCAAAAACCGCTAATTCATATAGAGCCATCGAACCGGCCCAACCAGCAACCAGAGCTGTATGCATTATATGAACAGAAAGCAAACGACCAGGATCATTCAATACGACGGTATGAACACGATACCAAGGCAAACCCATGAAAATACCCCTTATATCAACAAAAATAGACACTATGTAACTTTATTGCACTGGAAAAATATGCTATGGACCCTCTTTTTGTCAGTGGATTATCTCGGGTAAAGGATTAATATTTGGTCTAGTTTTTTTAGTAATAATGGAACAATTCTATTCGTAGGAACAAAAAGAAGCCGATCTATTCTATACCCGATAAGTAACAATACGCAATGATAAAAGGGGGTTGACCCTATTTTATTTTATATTTAGATGCGTATTTATATGAGTGAATGCAGACATATTTGTTCATCACTCAAAGGACCTATTCATAAGAATTTTCCTTTATTCATTTGGTCTTCTTTTTTTTTTTTTTTATTTATTTATTTATGAACTTATTCAATCTATAAATCAAATATGAAAAATACAATAGGATAAGGACCCATCATTATTAAGACAATAAAATAAACCCATTGGTACGCTTCCGCATAAGAGCGCGATATACCACGTCTTTGTGTCGTCATTTTATGCCCATTGGTGTTCCAAAAGTACCCTTCCGGAGTCCGGGAGAGGAGGATGCCTCGTGGGTTGACGTATAGTGTGGCTTGTCCGATATATTGGGTCATGTGGTATTTCCCCGTTATCTCCCCCGATCGAGATATCCCCTCCTTCCCTCCAAAAAGATTGATTGAATCATCAAAAATTGGAAGTGTGAAATTCAATTAGATCTTTTTTTTGGGGGATATCCAGATCCGGATTAATATTATCAATTTAGAAGAATCTATGGTTGGCTTGGTTGAACCAATAAACCAATAAAATGAAGAATCCAGGCTCTGTTTATAAAAAAATCCAATTGGTAATATATCTACGATTATTACTTATCAGATATTTGGCGGAAACCATGAAATAAATTGAAAAAAAAAAAGAAGTCGTAGCAAAAAGACGTGGTATTGGAATATTTGTCCTATATGTGCAAATCCAAATCGGGCAGATCTTTTCTTTATTACTCGGAGTAGAACAGAAACCTAAAAGAATTGAAGAAACCCATTCCGAAACAAGAAAATGACATTGCGATTTGGATTCGATCTCAATGAAAACAATACATCAATGAGAACTTAGTTCAATAAGTTTAGTTTATTATAACATGTTTATTATAACCTAAGTAAACGGGTCAAAAATCGTCTTTCTTGAAAAATTGAAAAAAAAAACCGCTATGAAAAAAAGGGGTTAACTCTACACATTGATTCTTTTTGGTGAACCGTATGCATCAAAAGGTGCAGGTACGGCTCCTAAGAGATAAAATTTTATCCTAACCAATCGACTTTATCGAGAAAGACTACTTTTTTTAGGCCAAGAGGTTGATAGTGAGATATCGAATCAGCTTATTGGACTTATGGTATATCTCAGTATAGAGGATGATAACAAAGATCTTTATTTGTTTATAAACTCTCCGGGCGGATGGGTAATACCCGGAATAGGAATTTATGATACTATGCAATTTGTGCAACCAGATGTACAGACAGTATGCATGGGATTAGCCGCTTCAATGGGATCTTTTATTCTGGCAGGAGGAGAAATTACCAAACGTCTAGCATTCCCTCACGCTTGGCGCCAATGATTCTTTTATTTGAGGAAAAAAAGAAGACTATGCCTTCGCCATATGAATATTAAGTAATAATAGCACAGCACTTCGAGTTCGATATGATAATTTTTTTGTTTTTTCAAAAATTTTTCAATTATGTACCGAAAGGGTAGTATGAAAAGGAGATATTTCCTATTTTATCGCATTTCTCGGGAGGATCCTATTCCAGCGTCACAAACTTTTTTGTTTTCACACCGGAAAAGAAAGCTTTTAACAATATTTATGAAGACTATGAAAAAAAAGAAACTTTGGGATTGCTGAATAAGAGACGCAATAATAAAGAAACGGAACCATCATAGTATTTTTTTAATTACTACACAAAACAAAAAGGAAGGGTGGTTATTGGATCATTTACCGATCCGGGTCTGATAGACCCCCTACATTTTCTATTTCTTCAATAGAAGGTAAAAAAGAAATTCCGTTGTAGAGCCGTATGCAATACGCAAAAGATGCCTGTACGGTACGTTTGTTCAATTCCGTCTTATCTTTTTTTTATTCTTTATCTCTCTCGCTTTATCGTGCGAAATAGGAACCGTTTTTTCTGTTATATCATCAGGGTAATGATCCATCAACCCGCTAGTTCTTTTTATGAGGCACAAACGGGAGAATTTATCCTGGAAGCGGAAGAACTACTGAAACTGCGTGAAACTATCACAAGGGTTTATGTACAAAGAACGGGAAAACCTTTCTGGGTTGTATCCGAAGACCTGGAAAGGGATGTTTTTATGTCAGCAGCAGAAGCCCAAACTCATGGAATTGTTGATCTTGTAGCAGTTGAATAAAAAATTAGCGAGTATTCCGCGCCAAGGTTTGAAATTTTATTGTCTTACCGAGTTTAATAGAATATTTTCAATTAATCTAATTAATCTAGTCTAATTAATCTAGTAATATTAATAGAGAGAATATAAGTAATTCATAATCATCGGATTAGGATTGATCTAAACCAGCTCATTATGTATATGACTCAACATGCCAACTATAAAACAACTTATTAGAAACACAAGACAGCCAATCCGAAATGTTACGAAATCCCCCGCTCTTCAGGGATGCCCTCAGCGCCGAGGAACATGTACTAGGGTGTATGTGCGACTCGTTCAGATCATGGACTAAGACAAAAAAATAAAGGAAAAAATTCCAATATCAGTGATCAGTACCAATGAAATAGGATAGAATGCAAGAAACTATCTTCAAAAAAATCGATTACTACTATACTATCTTTCTATTGTGTATCAAATTTATGGTTTCCGTTGGTGCAAATCCAATCACCTCAATTTGCAATTTCAAATGCGAAAGACTTTCCCATTGGTAGCAAATAGTTATCTATTAAGCAGGGGACATCCCATTTTAAAACTTGCAAGAACGGACTAACAGGGTCAGCTACTCAGCTAATCTTCATACTTAAATACCGTTACTGTGTAGGTAGATTTCGTTGTGAAAGACCTATTACTAGATATTTCATAGGTAGAGCCAAAGAGTGTGAACTGTACAAGTTAACAATAGCATTGATTAAATGAAGGAAGGGGCTCCGGTGTATAGAGGGGACCTCGCCATTTAAGAAGTAACCATAGAAACGATGGAACCCACTATTTCTTTATCCATTTCTATTTCATTTACTATGTTTTTTTTGATACCTAGTCTCGATACAATTTCTTATTTCGAGGTGAAATGCTTAGAAATTTAAATAAAAAAATCGTGGTTGGGAAGGTTATAGTAGCAAAAGCCATTGGGATTTTTATTTTATACACTGGAATAATCCGTTTTGTTATTAATGGACTAGGAAAAAAGGGGAAAGAATAACTAAAAGAAAGGAAATCAAACAAAATAGTTATTCATCAAAGTTTCATTTATTCAATGACCAGAATTAAAAGAGGATATATAGCTCGGAAACATCGGACAAAAACTCGTTTATTTACATCAAGCTTTCGGGGGACTCATTCAAGACTTACTATTCCTCAACAGAAAATAAAAGCTTTGGTTTCGGCCCATCGGGATAGAGATAGGAAAAAAAGAGATTTTCGTCGTTTGTGGATCAGTCGAATAAATGCAGTAATTCGAGAGAATAAAAATGAAATATACTATGGCTATAGTATATTCATGTATAATCTGTACAAGAGGCAGTTGCTTCTTAATCGTAAAATACTTGCACAAATAGCTATATTAAATAGGAATTGTATTTATATGATTTCCAACGAGATCATAAAATATAAATTACCCGGAGACGGAACTCCGGGAAAGTAGAGTAGGTATTTGTATGAAAAAATAGAATCATATGATAAAGTCGTCAAAATGAGCAACCACGTTCAATAAAAAAAAATTTATTCTTCTTCAACGATTCTCTTTTTTCTGACAACACGATAATCCAATTTGGATTATCGTAGTTTTCGAACAAAACATCAATCCGCATTTCATTTGAGTTTCGATTGAAATTTGAATTTAATTGAAGAGTAAACCCTTTTTTTTGTTTTAAGCCCAGTAGCTTGAGTAGTTGACTCACTTTTTTCAAATTCTTTTTCATTATTACGAAAAGGTAACGAAGATAAAATACGAGCTTGTTTTATAGCAATCGTAATTAATCGCTGTTGTTTTAAGGTCAATCTATTCACCCGTCTAGATAATATTTTTCCTTGTTCACTAATAAATCGACTAATTAAACTCATGTTTTTATAATCAATTCGATCCCCCGATTGGATCGGGGGCAAACGCCTACGAAAAGATCGCTTAGATTTAGGAAAGAGTCGTTTAGATTTATCCATGGTTTGTTTATTCCTTATCCCGAAAATACCATTTCTTACAAAATCGGATTGATTTGTTTCTATTTAAGGTTTATATTTATAATTTATATATGTTATATATCTATATAATTTATATAGATATACAATTTATATAAACATGAAATAATATATCATTTTTCATTTGGAGGGATGAAACACAGGCAATCCATTTTATCTATTTCTTTATCTCTCCGTGAATCGTATGTTTGCAACAACAGGGACAAAATTTTCTCAATTCCAATCGACTAGGCTTATTGTGTCGATTCTTTTGAGTAATATATCTTGAAATACCCGTTGATTCCTTATTAACATTAACACTGTTTCGAACACAATCGGTACATTCCAAAATAACCCTTACTCGTATATCTTTACCTTTGGCCATGAACCTCCTTTGGTTTTTTGATTCACTTAAAACTCTTCTATTTTCCGATTCGAAGCGAAGAAGAAGAAAGGAAGAAAAAAATAGAAGTTGCTAATCCGAAATCCAATTCGGACAGATTTCGGTGCCATCAATAGAAGTATAGTAATAATTAAGTAATACAATGATTTCTAACTATCTTTACTTTAGAATCACAGTACATTATTTCCGTTTTTTATTTAAGTATCTTGTATGAGATTGTTGCCCCGCGCTAGCGATTCTATTTTCAGCCTCATTATTAATGAAATTCAATTGAAACCCGGCACCAGATTGCAAGTTTCATTGAGGTTGAATCCACTTTTTTTTTCTCTTTTCTTCGAATTCGAAAAAAAACAACGAAAAACGGAAGGGGATTAATTTCTTCACCCCTTCCCGTCTCAATAACTAGAATGAAAAAAAGGGGAATATCAACGCATCTGGGAATAAACGATTGATTTCTATCAATAGACCGGCCAAGGCTCCGAACCATAGAGTACTTATCACGGGTGCCACGGAGAGATATGTTTTTAGATCTCGCATTTCAAATCCTCCTTTCTTTATTCTTATTCTTTATTGTAATTTGTAATGGTAATCCATATATGATCAGATGTATATTTAGTTAATAACCACTTGTATTTGTACGCAGAATCCCTAATTCAAATGGAAATGTACAATAATTCTTTAGATATTCTTTTTTTTAACAAAAAAAAAGGTCCATTTCTGCCCGAGCATTCCCTAAAAAATTAATATTTTTTGGTGGGTTTATTTCATCTTTTATTTTTTTTTTTATTTCATATGTATATAATTTTTTATTACTATTATATGTTATACAATATGAAACTAGAAAGAAAAAAATGGCAGCATAATTTCGATATATCAACATACAGATGTGGAAAACAAGACAAAGATTCTTTAGAATGACACTGGAAAACAATTGAAAGGGATGTAGCGCAGCTTGGTAGCGCGTTTGTTTTGGGTACAAAATGTCACGGGTTCAAATCCTGTCATCCCTATCCCTAACTATTCCTTATCTTATGGGCAGTAAGAGGGGATCAATTGAGATCAATTAAATTTGGACAACATACACCCATATAGATATATATATTCATAATCATAATCTATATAGATTGAGAAATATATATAGATAGATATCGATATATATATTATGATAGTATATGCATGCCAGATGTATTGTTGGGGTCACAAAAATGATTTATGAAAAAAAGCGCTCTTAGTTCAGTTCGGTAGAACGCGGGTCTCCAAAACCCGATGTCGTAGGTTCAAATCCTACAGAGCGTGATTCCATTCTTTTGTTAGATCGAGGCAGTTAAAAGTCTGAATTTTGACCTCCTGTGGATTAGAATTAAAACAAATAGGAGGTCAATAAACAAAAGAGATATTATATTAATTAATCAAAGGTCCAACTGATCACCACGTCGGTATTGTAAATATGCAGTTACGAATAATCCAGCCAAAGTAATAGGAATTAGACCTAACACGATTCCAAATAGAAAAACTTCAATCATTTTTATTTCTTTGAAAGAGTAAAAAAAGGGGGGGGTAATATCGATCCTGAAATATTAATAGTATTGCCCATGAATCTCACAAAGAATTGGAAATTGACATGATATAGAATATATGGAATACCCCAGAAAGATTTCTTTTTATGAATTGTTCATTCAAAAAATTTCCAATTCATTTTCGAATTTCAAATCAAATAAGTCGTATCTTGCTCAGCCCAATAAATAGAGCCGAGGTTATAGTTAAAGCCACTAGTAGAAAACCGAAATAACTAATGATAGTAGGCATGAAAAGAGGCAAAATGAAATATCTTCGTTTTTATACATATGTTTCTAAAGCACTTCCCTAAGTTTCCATTTTTGAAAGAAAGATAGAAAGAAAAGCAAAGGTACCACTTGAAAAATACATTTTTGATTCATCAATCAATCATAATCATTATAGACGAAGAAAAATATAGTGACATAGGTAAGAAATCAATTCATCATCTGTGACATCTCCCCATCCTGTGATTCCAAATCAACCGATTCATTGATCAACTCTTGAGTTCAGTAAACTAATCGAATTCAAAATTAATAAGAACTGTGTAACTTCATTCAATTCAAAAAATAGAAACTTTTTTGAATTCAAAATTAATAATAATTAATATGGAATAAAACTGGAAAAAATATCTATTTTGATCTTTTTTTATTTATTTCTTTTTGTATCGAACTCATTTTTTTATTTGAATTTTAGAACAAAAGAAGAGTGGCCTTCTACTTCTAATTTAGAATGTAATGTCCTTTAATTTCTTTACTTTCAACTCATTCGATTTCGTTTCGATTTAGTAGTGGGTTCCATTCTCATAATATCTCGAATGATAAAAAAAGGGTATCAGGATCAGATCGTTCGAAACTTGGGTTTCACATTTTCTTTTTTTTTAATAGAAAGCTCTATCCTTGTAATTAAGCCAACAAATAACCCTTTGGATATAATAATACAAGAACAACAATGCGCATATCACGAATATTGATTAAAATTAGATTAGTTGTTTTCTGTCATCAAATACTATCTATTACTGCTATTACTGTTACTTCTTACTGGATGGCTAACCAATTCTTTAAAATGAAAAAGAGGGGGTTTCAACAAAAACATGTTCTATTCTACAACCACAAAAAGTATATTTCTAGATTTCGCATCTAATTGAATTGTACAAATATGATAATCTCTTACATGAATTATTAGAAACCAATTCGTCGAATTCACATTTTACTCGATCTTCAGTTTCTAGTCCGAAGCCAATAATGTAGAGAACCCTTTCTTAATTTATATTCTTTTTTATATTTATTTCTATTATTTCTAGTTACTATATAAATTGGAGGAATTTTCTATTGAGTACATGATTCTACTTCTACGTAGACAAGCAATAAGAAAAGAAGAACGAAATTTTCTAGTACTTCATCTCCCTACTGATTGTGAAATTGCGTTGCTGTGTCAGAAGAAGGATAGCTATACTGATTCGGTATACTCTAAAGACACCCTTGGTACAATATTGACGATCTAACAAATAGTGCATTTCAGTAAATTTCCACTTACTGATTTCATCTTTTATGGAATCGATCCCCCTTTGACTGTAC